CTAGTATAGCTTACCTTAACAAGCCAGAATAGAACACCACAAACCCCACCTCAATAAAACAAACTATTTTGTCTTAATATATCTGATATAAGTGCATACTATGTATTATCACCATTCATCTCAGTAAACCATCTCTCGGGCTATCGTAAGACTAAAATGTAAGTAAGCCATAACTTGAAATATCACTAACTTTGAAATAGATAATTAACCACAACTTCTGACTTATTTAACAACCGCTCACAGCAAGCATCAGCATCCATCGAATTCAGAGAGCCCCTTATGATTAACTTATTTCAGGAACATACAAATCATTATACTCATTAAATTATCGAAACTGACATCGGTTAATGGTGATAATCATAAATGGGAGCACCCAGCATGCCGAGCATTCTTTCTAAAGAACCTCTAAGTATTTTTAAATTTTATTGTACTTTCACCTGGCATAAAAGTATAATAAAAATTAATAATAAGGTAGAACATACTAATAAATGTTATAAGTAATAGATAGTTTAATGTTGTTAAACATTAATCGAAAGAATTACATCTAATGATTTCAAGGACATAAGCTTTATTAATAAGGCGGTAGCCCCCCTACCCCCCAAAAAAATGCAACGTTCATATTCTCGGATTAAAGCCCTTTCAAAAATAATCTAATTTAACTCAAAATATTAACTTGAAAACTCTTAAAAAAGCGGTTAATTCTTTTAATTATAACTATTTTATTTCAATTCAAGCATATTTATTTATTGATTTACAAAATAATCTACTTCTATTATATATCTAAAAATTATATATTTTTTATGTTTACTACATAACTTTATTTATTATATATGTACATTTTATATTTAATATATTGAAAAAACATAATATAAATTTAATAAACGCTAAATACATAATATAAAGACTATATATACAAATAATTTAGTATATACTACAACTAATTATATAGAACTAAAATTTAAAATATAAACTAATAAGCCTCAAAGTAAATAATTTGATATTACATCAACTACACCCAAATTAATATTAAAATCGAAAATACAGGCTGTACTTCACACATTACTAAAATAAATATCTCCAACTTACTTAAATGCCCACTAATAACAGACATAGTAATAACATAAAACAATAAACATAAATATTTATTATCTAGAAGCATAAAAATACAGCACACATAATTATATAGAAACACATTTAATGACTTCAAGATCATAACCACCCCTCATACTCTTCTACTAGAACAATTTCAGAAAGTAGTTTAATTCAACCAGAATACTAGCTTTGGGAGCTAGTGGTGGGGGTTAAATTCCCCCCTCTCTGAAAGAAGAAAAAGTTATTTCCTTATTTAACCTTTAAAATTACATTTTATCATCAAGCTACCCACACATTAACAAAAACACTTTTTATTTAAACCCTTCGACCCTAGCTAATACTTCAGAACTACACGGAAATTATTTAACTTAAGTAATTAGACACATAACCAATCAAAAATTAACTCACTTAGCTAATCTTAAAGGGGCCTAAAACAGAAATAATTCCCATAACTTTATGTACAAACAATTATAAACAACTCTAACAAAAACAAATTTGTACGCTATCTACCTGACCACTTAGAATTAATCCCCGACTATTTAACACTACAGCATCTAGATATTCCACCCATTTATGCTCTAAAATTGAATTAACACAAAGACTCTAAAGACAAAACAAAACGAAAACCTAAATATAACCCAAGCAGATTCAAAAACTTATATACGTACAAATAACAAATTAAATTTAAATACGCAAACTAAAGCCTGAGAATTGGACCTCAAGTATACTAATTTTATCACACAGCAGTCTTTTAAATCTGAACAAACATAAAAATTTCAAACGCTCCACATAGCTAATTATTTCTTAGACCCTAATAACCCTCATTTATCTATAATAAGCAACAGGGGGGAATTTAACCTCCGACATTTGGTTTACAAGACCAACGCTCTAACGCTGAGCTACTACTGCAACGTTGTTGAAAAATTTTGTTTTCAAGCCAACCTGCTAAAGGGAAGAAAACCAAAAAAAGGCTAAAATAAAGGACTGAGGCAACCTGACCGATAATAACAAATGGATGCTCTACCGGCATCCCCCCGATCCAAGTTAAAATAAAAACATCTGCAATAAGAGTTCAGAATAAAAATTGGCTAATAGGACGAAATGTAAGCCCTCGTTGCTCAGATGTGTGAAGAATTGGAACCACCATAAGAACTAAAATTGAAGCTAGAAGAGCTAACACCCCTCCCAACTTATTAGGGATCGAACGAAGAATAGCGTAAGCAAACAAGAAATATCACTCAGGCTTAATATGCGGCGGAGTAACAAGCGGGTTAGCTGGTGTAAAATTGTCAGGGTCCCCCAAAAGATTAGGGGTAAATAGAGCCAAAGAAGCAAGACAAATTAGTAATACTGCAAAACCTACCAGATCTTTATACGTAAAATAAGGATGGAAAGGAATCTTATCAGCATCCGAATTAAGACCGAGAGGGTTATTAGAACCAGTCTCATGTAAAAAGATCAAATGAAGTAAAGTTGCAGCAGCAACAATAAAAGGGAGAAGGAAATGAAAAGCAAAGAATCGAGTGAGCGTAGCATTATCTACCGAAAATCCACCTCAAATTCATTGCACCAGTGTATTTCCTACGTAGGGTACCGCCGAAAGTAAATTAGTAATAACAGTGGCACCTCAAAAAGATATCTGACCTCAGGGTAACACATACCCAACAAAAGCGGTCATTATTACTAATAAGAATAACACCACCCCAATATTCCAAGTCTCCTTGTAAAGATAGGAACCATAGTAAAGGCCTCGGCCAATATGAAGATAAAGACAAATAAAGAAAAAAGAAGCGCCATTAGCATGAAGGTTCCGAATAAGTCAACCATAATTTACATCCCGACAAATATGTGCCACAGATGAAAAAGCCATTGAAATATCAGATGTATAATGCATGGCTAAAAAAAGCCCCGTAAGAATCTGGGCGCCTAAACACAGACCTAGTAGGGAGCCAAAATTCCATCAAGCTGAAATATTTGATGGAGCTGGGAGATCTACTAATGCATCATTCGCAATTTTTAAAAGAGGGTGAGTTTTCCGTAAGCTTGCCATTAAAGTTTCTGTAGTTGAATCACAACGGTGGTTTTTCAAATCACTAGTCTTGGTTAAAGTCCTGGTAGAAACTCATGACTTACATTATATTAATTCTGTTATTCGGGCTTGTAATGGGAGTGGTTGCAGTTGCTTCAAATCCTTCGCCCTACTACGCTGCATTTGGCCTAGTTACAGTAGCAGGCTTGGGATGTGGTGTTTTAATAGGACATGGAGGACATTTTTTAGCCTTAGTCTTATTTTTAATTTACCTGGGCGGAATGCTAGTAGTATTTGCATATTCAGCAGCCTTGGCTGCTGAACCCTACCCAGAAAGCTGAGGGAGCCGCCCAGTAATGATGCTAACCCTCACTTATACAGTAGGAGTAATCTTAATTTCCGGGTTTTTTTGAAGCACATGATATGAAACTTCTTGAGTACCCATAGATGAATCTTGAAGCTGGGCTGTATTACGAGGCGACTCCGAGGGTGTCGCATGAATATACCAGGGTGGAGGAACTATATTAATACTCACTGCTTGAGTCTTACTCATAGCACTATTTGTAGTACTTGAATTAACACGAGGATTAAGTCGTGGCAGTCTTCGAGCAGTCTAGTAGATAAAAACTAACAATACAAGGGCCATTGTCAGAAGGAAGTAACCGAAAAACGTTTTAATTAACCCTCGTTGAATATTACTTGTAAAAGCAATAAACGGCTTATTAAATAAAGCTAACGCTTTAGGAATTAATTTTTCCATTCAAGCCAAGTCAATTGTTTGAGAAGCAATTGTATGACCTACTAAAAGGAAAAACTTAGAAAACGTTCGATGAATAACGGTAGGGAAGAAGCCAAGCATATTAGAAAAACGATGCGGTGTAAGTTTCGGAGTAATTACAAATTGCTCAGTCGTTAAAGACGCCAACTCTAGCGCCACAAGAAGACCAACCACACTGACAGCAAGAGCAGCCAATTTTAAGGAAAATGGTATAGTCATAACAGGGATTTTGAAAGGAAGAATACTATAAGCAATAAAAAAACCAGCAACAACGCTACCTCAAGCAAGACGTTTAATAGGATTAACAACTGCTGGGTTATTTTCATTAATGGGTACATAAACATTAAAACGGGGCTGACCCATAATTACAAAAAAGATCAGTCGAAGGCTGTAAACGGCAGTAAAAGAGGTAGCTAGAAGGGTAAGGACAAGGGCTCAGGCGTTTAGATTAGACGTATTTAATGCTTCAATAATTGCATCCTTAGAGAAAAACCCCGCCAAGAAAGGAGTACCTGCAAGCGCCAAACTCCCAATTGTGAAACAAGAAGAAGTAACAGGCGCCAAATGCAACATTCCCCCCATTTTACGGATATCTTGCTCATCATTAAGACTATGAATAATTGATCCTGCACAAAGAAACAGTATAGCTTTAAAAAAGGCATGCGTACAGATATGAAAAAAAGCAAGTTGAGGCTGATTAAGACCAATAGCTACTATCATCAACCCTAGTTGACTAGATGTAGAAAAAGCAATAATTTTTTTAATATCATTCTGAGTTAGAGCACAAGTAGCAGTGAACAGAGTAGTCAAAGCCCCTAAACATAGACAGATACTCAGAGCTGTCTGGTTATTTTCAAAAAGCGGACTTAATCGAACAAGTAGAAAAATACCAGCAACAACTATTGTACTTGAATGAAGAAGAGCAGAGACCGGAGTGGGACCTTCCATCGCAGCTGGCAGTCAAGGGTGAAGCCCAAATTGAGCCGACTTACCAGTTGCTGCAATAATAAGCCCTAAGACAGGAAGAGTAACATTTTTACCCTGCGTCAACGCAAACAACTCTGACAACTCCCACGAATTAAATTTTATAGCAATATACGCCAACGCTAAAATTAACCCAACATCCCCTACTCGATTAAGAATAACAGCTTGAAGAGCTGCGGTGTTCGCATCAGCTCGACCATGTCATCAACTGATTAGAAGAAATGATATAATACCTACCCCTTCCCACCCAATAAACAGCTGAAAGATGTTATTTGCAGTTACCAAAATAATTATGGCAATCAAAAAAATAAGAAGATACTTAAAAAATCGATTGATAAAAGGATCACTATGCATATATCAAAACGTGAATTCTAAAATAGACCAAGTCACATAAAGAGCAATAGGTATGAAAAGAAGTGAATAAAAGTCGAACTTTAAACTAATACTAACTTTGAATGTCAAAACTTCAAACCAAGTCAAATTAGAAATCACAGCCTCCGCACCCTCACAAAAAAATAAGAAGAGGGGAAAAAGACTAATAAAAAAAGCTGTTTTTACAGATGTTTTAACCTGAGAAAGGCCTCAATCAGACTCTAAAGCATTCGGCTTTAAACTAACAAGAAGGGGGTATACCAAAACTACAAAAATAAAGAATAAGCTAGTCGCCAGTATAAGAGAGATTACGCACATAGCTGCTACTTGGATTTGCACCAAGAATTGCTGACTCCTAAGGCCAGTGGATAACTATTATCCTTTAACAGCACTGCCGAGTGAGCCCTGGAGTCTAACCAAGGAAACAAAAATTAGCAATTTTCGCTGCTACCAGCCTCTCTCGGTGAACAAGAGGATTTGAACCCCTATTACTAGAATCACAATCTAATGTTTTAATTAAACTATATCCACAGGCGGCCCAACCGCAAATGAGTTCGGGCTTCAAAATAAGTAGAACCAGGGGAAGCAAATGAAGAAACAACAAAAGATGTTCTCGAGAATGAGACGGCTCAAGAGCAATGATATGTGCAGGTAAAGGTCCCCGCTGAGTCGTAATAAATATATATAATGAATAACCCGCTGTAATAAGAGTCCCAACCCCTGTAAAAATGAGACTTCATCAAGATCAATTAAATAACGAAGAGATAATCATCAACTCCCCCATAAGATTAGGAAGAGGAGGAAGAGCAAGATTAGCGAGACTAGTAAAAAACCACCAAGTGGCTATTAATGGGAACGCTACTTGGAGACCCCGGGCGAGAATTATTGTTCGACTATGAGTCCGCTCATAATTTGTATTAGCAAGACAGAACAAAGCGGAAGAAGTGAGACCGTGCGCAATCATAAGAATTAGTGCTCCTGTAAACCCCCAAGGAGTCTGAATTAAGATACCACCAATCACAAGTCCTATGTGACCCACTGAAGAATAAGCAATAAGGGATTTCAGATCCGTCTGACGCAAACAAATTAGACCCGTTATAACCACACCTCAAAGTGCAAATACAATAAACGGATAACTTAAATCACTAGTAAGAGGTTCTAATACAGGAAGAATTCGTATTATACCATAACCGCCTAATTTTAATAAAATAGCGGCAAGAATCATTGAACCTGCAATTGGAGCTTCAACATGAGCTTTAGGGAGTCATAAATGCACACCATAAAGTGGCATCTTTACTAAAAAAGCTAATAAACAACCAGCCCATCACAGCTTGTCAGCAAAAGTAACCAACTGGAAAGGACTTGCAAATTGAAGAGTGAGAAGAGAAAGCGTACCAGTACTATTTTGTAAAATAAGCAAGGCAACAAGAAGAGGGAGCGAACCAGCAAGCGTGTAAAATAAAAAGTAAGTACCCGCATTAAGACGTTCTGCCTGATTTCCCCACCGAGTAATCAAAAACAAAGTCGGAATTAATGTAGCCTCAAACATCACATAAAATATAATTACTTCAGTAGCACTAAAAGCTAGAATTAAAAAAGCTTGAAGCGAAACTAAAAGCGTTATATATACACGTTGACGATTAATAGGCTCCACCACTATATGGTTTTGACTAGCAAGAATTATTAAAGGTAAAAGTCAACAAGTTAAAATTAACAAAGGACTAGCAAGTGAATCTACCCCTATGTAAGGGTTAAGAAAGATCCAACCCGTCTCTGATAAATTCTTAAACCAACAAATACTCACTGTTGAAATAAGCAAACTTTGTGTGAGAACAGAAGGCCACAGCCATTTACCAGGAACCATTCAAATCGTAGGAACTAGCATTAACGTAGGAATAAGAACTTTTAACATCGCAACAGATTTAGACTTTGTAAACGATCACTGCCGTGAGTACGCGAAACAGCAACTAGCAATGCAAGACCCACACTTGCTTCACAAGCCGAAAATGCTAAGAGAAACATCGGAGCAGCGGAAAAACTTGTGGAATCCAATTGAAGACTTCACAAAGAAAGGGCAATAAACAAAGAAAGCATTATTGCCTCTAAACAAAGCAAAGCAGAAAGAAGATGAGCTCGATGAAACGCTAAACCCGTGAGCCCTAAAACGAAGGCTGAAGAAAAGGCAAAATGAACCGGGGTCATTAGGTGAATATGGACTTTAACCACAAGCTTCTGAGCCGAAATCAAATGTTTTTACTAAACTAGTCACCTACTCAGCCCATTCCAAACCCCCCTGCAATCACTCATAAATCAAACCTAAAGTTAAAAGAACTAGAATGACTGTTGCTCAAGAAAAAGTTAAAATAGGAGAAGCTAACTGATCCCCCCACGGAAGAGGCAAGAGAAGTGCAATCTCCAGATCAAATAGTAAAAACAAGATTGCAACCAGAAAAAATCGAAGAGAAAAAGGCAACCGAGCGGTACCAAGAGGGTCAAAACCACACTCGTATGGAGAAAGTTTCTCCTGGTCAGGATTCATCTGAGGAAGCCAAAATGAAACAATAGCTAAAATTCCCGAAAGAAGGCTCGTGATAACAAGAACAACTATAATTAAATTCATTATCTTTCCTTGGATTTTAACCAAGACCTGGTGATTGGAAGTCACTTATACTAACTTAATACTAGAAAGATTTATGAGCCTCATCAATAAATAGAAATATAAAGGAATAATCAGACAACATCTACGAAGTGTCAATATCAGGCGGCTGCCTCAAACCCAAAATGATGTTCCGATGTAAAATGGTAATGAACATGACGAGCCAAACAAACAGCTAAAAACGTAGAACCAATAATGACATGGAGCCCATGGAAACCTGTAGCTACAAAAAATGTAGACCCATACACCCCCTCCGCAATAGTAAAAGGGGCCTCGTAATACTCTATAGCTTGAAGAAAAGTGAAATAAAAACCAAGAAGAATTGTAAGCACTAGAGAATGAAGAGCCTGCTTACGTTCACCCTCCATGATACTATGATGAGCCCAAGTTACTGTGACACCAGAAGCCAACAAAACTACAGTATTAAGTAAAGGAACTTCAAAAGGATCCAAAGTCACAATACCAGTGGGAGGTCAACAACCACCCAGCTCAGGTGTAGGCGCTAAACTTGAATGGTAAAAAGCCCAAAAAAAGCCCAAAAAGAAAAATACCTCGGATGTAATAAAAAGGATTATTCCAAATCGGAGCCCCTTTTGGACGGGAGGCGTGTGGTGACCTTGAAATGTTCCCTCTCGAACAATATCCCGTCATCATTGAAATATAGTCAACAAAAGAAGAACAAAACCCAGATATAAAAGCACCATCGAATTGAAATGGAATCAAATTGCAAGTCCTGACGTTATAAGGAGAGCGGCAACCGCACCCGTTAAAGGTCAGGGACTGGGGTCTACTATATGATACGCGTGTGCTTGGTGAGCCATTAAACATTCTCTTGTAAATAAAGACTTAAAAGCAAGACAAACACATAAGCCTGAATTATAGCCACCGCAATCTCTAAAAGACTTAATATTAACAAAAGAATTCCTGTCAACACCGACACTATAGGCATTATATGCAACAGAACAAAAGCCGCCGTTGAAGTAAGTTGCATAAGAAGATGCCCAGCTGTAAGATTAGCTGTAAGTCGTACACCTAAGGCCAGCGGACGAATAAATAAACTAATTGTTTCGATAATTACTAAAATAGGGATTAAAAGCGTAGGAGTTCCTTCAGGTAGAAGGTGACCTAATGAAGCTGTAATCTGATTACGCATACCAATAAGCACCGTTGCCAGTCAAAAAGGGACAGCAAAAGCCAAATTAATTGAAAGCTGTGTTGTAGGAGTAAAAGTATATGGAAGCAAGCCTAAAATATTTAAAGTAATAAGGAAAACTATTAAAGATGTAAAAGCTAATGCTCACTTATGCCCGGGTAAACTCAAAGGCATAAAAATTTGCTGAGTAAACCGATTGATAAATCAACCTTGAACACTTAACATACGATTGCCCTGCCACCGAGAAGACGGAGAGGGGAATAAAACCCAAGGTAAAATTAAGGCAAGCGCCACCAACGGGACCCCTAACAACGTGGGAGATAAAAATTGACTAAATAAACTTACAGTCATTTACAGTCATGGTCAGCTTCATGTCCCCATCTTAAGCTCCTCTGAACTTCGTGGGGTAGGCACATTTGGAAATAAGTGAGCCATAACTTTGGACGGAACAATGATTAAAAATGTTAATCATGATAATAATATAAGTGCCAACCATGGAGAAGGATTTAACTGAGGCATAATCGTTGAGGGTGGTCGGGAATCACCTATCTTCAGCTTAAAAGACCGACGCTTCTCCCATTATAAGCTTCTCAACGAAGCTTCCTCTAGCATTGAAGTAGTTCAAGTTTCAAAATAATTTAAAGGGACCGCCTCAACTACAATAGGTATAAAACTATGGTTTGCGCCACAAATCTCAGAACACTGACCATAAAACACCCCCGGACGTGCAGTAATAAAAGCTGTTTGATTCAGCCGACCAGGCACTGCGTCTATCTTAACACCTAAAGTGGGCACCGCCCATGAATGAAGCACATCTTCAGCTGAAACCAGTACTCGAATAGGAGATTCTACTGGAACAACCATACGATGATCCACCTCTAAAAGACGAGATTGACCAAAACTCAAATCCTGAGTTGGAATTATGTACGAATCAAACCCAAGATCTTCATAATCTGTATACTCGTAAGATCAGTATCACTGATGACCTAACGCCTTAATAGTTAAATGTGGGTTATTAATTTCATCTATTAAATATAAAATCCGAAGAGAAGGCAGAGCAATCAGAATTAGCGTAATAGCAGGAAGAACTGTCCAAACAATTTCAATCTCTTGAGAATCTAAAATAAATTTATCTGATAATTTAGTTGTAATTATGCAAGTAATAATATACAGTACCAATACACTGATAAGAAACACAATTATTAAAGCATGATCATGAAAATGAAGAAGTTCTTCTATAAGAGGGGAAGATGCATCTTGAAAACCAAGCTGAGCAGAATGAGCCATACGATGCAAGATACGCGGGGGTCTAACCCACGATACTGCCTTGACAAGGCAATGTAAATTCTTTACTAGTATCTTGAAGAAAGTGGCAGAACGGTTATGCGATTGGCTTGAAACCAAATAAAGGAGGTTCAATTCCTTCCTTTCTCGTACAAGTACTTTATGAATCTGAACAAACGGAGGCTCTTCAAAAGTGTGGTAAGGAGGAGGGCAGCCATGAAGCCACTCTAGATGAGTACTAGTAAACGGCACGCCTAACACCTCACGCTTAGCAGAAAAAGCTTCTCAAATAATAAGCATAAAGAGAATTACAGCTACAAGGGAAATCATAGACCCCAACGAAGAAATAGTATTTCATAGAGCATATGCATCCGGGTAATCTGAATACCGACGAGGTATTCCAGCTAATCCTAAGAAATGTTGAGGGAAGAAAGTTAAATTTACCCCTGTAAACATAAGTGCAAAATGCATCTTTGTTCAAGTCTCATGAAGTGTATACCCCGTAAACAGAGGGAACCAGTGGGTAAAACCTGCTATAATAGCGAATACCGCCCCCATAGAAAGGACATAATGAAAATGCGCAACTACATAATAAGTATCATGAAGAATAATATCTAAAGAAGAATTAGCTAGTACAATACCAGTTAAGCCACCTACCGTAAAAAGGAAAATAAAACCAAGTGATCACAAAAAAGGAGCCTCCCATTTAAGAGTACCCCCATGAAGGGTCGCAAGTCAACTAAAAACTTTTACACCCGTCGGAATCGCAATAATCATTGTAGCAGACGTAAAATAAGCCCGCGTGTCCACATCTATACCAACTGTAAACATATGATGAGCTCAAACAATGAACCCTAATAGGCCAATAGCCATCATAGCCCAAACTATTCCTATGTACCCAAAAGGCTCTTTCTTACCAGAATAATACGCAACGACATGTGAAATAATTCCAAACCCCGGAAGAATTAAAATATACACCTCAGGATGACCGAAAAATCAAAACAAGTGCTGATAAAGAATGGGATCACCACCTCCCGCTGGGTCAAAAAATGTTGTATTTAGATTTCGATCCGTCAACAACATAGTAATACCAGCAGCTAAAACTGGAAGAGACAAAAGAAGCAACACCGCTGTAATTAAAACGGATCACACAAATAAAGGTGTCTGATATAAAGAAACAGCCGGAGCTTTCATATTAATAATAGTAGTAATAAAGTTGATTGCCCCTAAAATAGAAGAAATACCTGCAAGATGAAGAGAAAAAATAGCTAAATCAACAGAACCCCCCGCATGAGCAAGATTACCTGCAAGAGGTGGATAAACTGTTCATCCCGTACCAGCCCCAGCTTCAACTGCTGAAGAAGCTAAAAGGAGAAGCAAGGAAGGCGGAAGAAGCCAAAAGCTCATATTATTTATTCGCGGGAACGCTATATCGGGCGCACCAAGCATAAGCGGCACCAACCAGTTCCCAAAACCACCGATCATGGTGGGCATAACTATAAAAAAAATCATGACAAACGCATGGGCTGTAACAATTACATTGAAAATCTGATCATTCCCAAGTAAAGAACCCGGCTGACTAAGTTCTGCTCGAATCAAAAGACTCAAGGCAGAGCCAACCATACCAGCCCATAAACCGAAGACAAGATAAAGAGTACCAATATCTTTATGATTAGTAGAAAAAAATCAACGAGTAATGACCATAGGTAGTGTGGCTGAGTATTAAGCGATGGATTGTAAACCCATAAACAGAGGTTCAAATCCTCTCCCTACCAAGCTCTGAGGTGTAGTACACATTAGATTGCAAATCTGAAGAAGCAGATGAACACCTGCCAGAGCTTACCTATCCCCCCAGGTCAAGAAAATAGGCGGATGCTCGCTGGTTTGAGCGCTTAGCTGTTAACTAAGAACTTGTAGGATCGAGGCCTACCCGTCTAGTAAGGCCTTAGCTTAATTAAAGTTTCTGTTTTGCACACAGACGATGTGGGTTAATGTCCCGCAGGTCTTACAGAAGCTGAGGGATTTTAACCCCCGCTAAGGGCTTTGAAGGCCCTTGGTCTAGTGTTAACCTAAGCCTCTAATAAAAAAATAATGCAGTAATTGAAGGAGTTAGTGGCAGAGAAGCTAGAGTAACAGTAATTGAGGCGGCAAATAGTAATGTAGCCTGAGATGGTTCGAAACGTCAAGGGAGCATGCCTACTGAGTTATTTGGGAATATTGTTAACGTTATAGCGTAAGATAGTCGCAAATAAAAATAAAGACTGAGCAATGCAGTAAGAGCAGCCAAAGTTGCAGTAGCAGCTAGATCTTGCTTAGAGAGCTCTTGCAAAATAAGCCACTTAGGCATGAACCCAGAAAGTGGAGGAAGTCCTCCTAAAGACAAAAGAACAAGTGGCATAAGAGCGGTAACTGCAGGGGCTTTGGCCCAGGAGATAGCTAGTGCATTGATATTGGTCGTACTAACCCACTTGAACACAAGAAATGTTGAAAAAGTTATTATGATATATATGAAGAGACTAAGAAAACTAAGAGCAGGATTAAACTGTAAAATAATTACCATCCAGCCTAAATGAGCAATTGAAGAGTACGCAAGAACTTTTCGTAGTTGCGTCTGATTTAAGCCCCCTCAACCCCCAACAAACATTGATATTAAACCTAAGACAATTAAGAGGGTCCCATTATGCGACGTGATCTGGGCAAATAAGGCAAAAGGAGCAAGCTTTTGTCAGGTGCTCAAAATTAGCCCTGTAGTAAGATCTAAGCCTTGAAGAACCTCTGGAAGTCATACATGAAGAGGGGCAAGACCAACCTTAAGCGCCAAAGCCAAAGTAAATAAAATAACAGAAAAAGGGTCTGTCATGTATTGAATATCCCACTGCCCGGTCAATCAAGCGTTTGTGGTGGCCGCAAAAAGTAACGTAGAAGCTGCAGTTGCCTGAGTAAGAAAATATTTTAAGGTCGCTTCAATTGCTCGAGGGTGATGAAGACTAGCTATGAGAGGCAAGATAGCAATAGTATTAATTTCAAGACCCACCCAGGCCAAGAATCAGTGGGAACTTGCAAATGTAATTGTAGTGCCAAGGCCTAATGCAAACAATAAAACGTATGTTAAAAAAGGGCTCATTAGCAAAGGAGGGATTTTAACCCACATTGTCGGGGTATGGGCCCGAAAGCTTAATTTAGCTGACCTTACTAGAAAATGGTGTAGTGGAAGCACTGAGAGTTTTGATCTCTCCGGGTGGGGTTCAAATCCCCTTTTTCTAAGGAGCTGGGAGGACTTTAACCTCCATGGTTCACTCTATCAAAGTGTCCCTTTTTCAGGCACAGCTCCTCCACTAAAGTTGAGGAGGTAAACCAGCGAGAGCAACTGGAAGGGCTAGGTGCCAAATAATAAAAGCAAGTGCAAGCGGCAAAAAGTTTTTTCAAATTAAATGCATAAGTTGGTCATACCGAAACCGGGGATAAGAGGCTCGCACTCACAAAAAAAGTACCGAAAGAAGGGCTGCCTTGACTATTAGATTGATAGTAGTGACTTCAGGAATAGTAGGTGTGTGAAAAGCACCTAAAAATAAAATCGCGGAAAGGCTATTCATTAACAAAATGTTAGAATACTCCGCTAAGAAGAAAAGGGCAAAAGGTCCCCCCGCATATTCCACATTAAAACCCGAAACCAACTCCGACTCACCCTCAGTTAAATCAAACGGAGCCCGATTAGTTTCCGCTAACGTAGAAATATACCACATTGCAGCTAAAGGTCAGGCTGGCACAATTAGCCAAACACTTTCCTGCGCCATATTAAATACCTGGAGACTGAATCCACCAACAAAAATAATGATACCCAACAAAATAAGCCCTAAACTCACCTCATACGAAATAGTCTGGGCAACAGCTCGCAAAGCTCCAATCAAAGCATATTTTGAGTTTGACGCCCATCCTGAAGCTAAAATTGAATAAACAGCTAAACTTGAAAGTGCCAAAATAAATAAAATACTAAGATTGAAATCAACAACCGGATAGGGTATTGGCATAGGAGCTCAGAGCGTAAGAGCTAATGTCAGAGCCAGCATAGGAGCAAAAATAAACAGAATTGGAGAAGAAGTAGAAGGGCGGATAGGCTCCTTAAGAAACAGCTTAATGCCATCAGCAACAGGCTGAAGAAGCCCAAATGGCCCTACAATATTGGGCCCCTTTCGTAATTGTATGTAGCCTAAGACCTTCCGTTCAAGTAAAGTCAGAAAAGCAACAGCTAATAGAATAGGTACAATAAAAGCCAAAGGATTAACAATATATACTATAATATAAGCCATAGTTAAGGAGAGGACTTGAACCCCTGTAAGTAAGGTCTTAGGCCTTATGCAATACCACTCTGCCACCCTAACTCACTTTACAATAAGCATAGGCTATATTTTGATCACCCTCATCTATAAACGGTCAGGAAGAGGGTTTTAACCCCCACAACGAGAACTTAAGTCTTCTGCAATTATATATACTGCTACCCCAACGCGGCCCTGAATTCTTGGGCAATATAATACCTAATATAAGCATTTTCTTTTATCTATTTTAGTTGTTCGCAATAGGTTAGAGGAAGGCGTACTGAGAGCATGGGCCTTTTCCTTTCGGTCCTTTCGTACTAGAAAAAATTAAGTCATAGATAGAAACTGACCTGGATTGCTCCGGTCTGAACTCAGATCACGTAGGACTGTTAATCGTTGAACAAACGAACCCTTAATAGCGGCTGCACCATTAGGATGTCCTGATCCAACATCGAGGTCGTAAACCCCCTTGTCGATAAGGGCTCTGAAAGAGGATGGCGCTGTTATCCCTGGAGTAACTTGGTTCGTTGATCGGCATTGCCGGATCTTATAAGGTCAGAAATTCTGTTTATTAGAACGGAGGCTCTTAGCTTTAGGAACAAAAACACTCTTGCACCCAGTCCACGCGGGGGTTATGTGACTCCCCGTGGTCGCCCCAACCGAAGACGCTAAGACAGGAGTTAGAAGCTTAATCCTTTACTAGGGTTTATTAACCAGATCTATCTTATTGTCTAAAGCTTCACAGGGTCTTCTCGTCTTATGAGATAATTCCCGCTTTTGCACGGGAAGATCAATTTCATTGACATGAAAAAGGAGACAGCTAAGCCCTCGTTTTACCATTCATACGGGTCTCTATTTAAAAGACGAGTGATCACGCTACCTTCGCACGGTTAAAATACCGCAGCCGTTAAACACATGGTCCTTGGGCAGGCTGGACCTCCTATTTTTAAACAACAGGAGGCGATGTTTTTGGGAAACAGGCGAGGCTTAAATACGTTTGCCGAGTTCCTTCTTTTTCGATTAGTCTTTCCTCAGAAGCACGCCTGTGTAGGTTTAACGGTATAATACTTGAGCAGATTTCTAGTTGGCGAGTTTATTGCTCAAAACCCTCCTTGATGGGGGCCGTTAAGATTCGGTGGGTGGTCCGATCCGAGTTACACTTGTGCGGGGAGAGGGACGCTCACGCACCCTCTTATTACTCATATTAGCATGGTCACCCCCATGACTGCATGGGGCGGCCTGATAAGTGTTAGGGGATTTAGACCTGATTTATCAGAATTCAAGGTAGAACATCTATATGAGGTATAACCCACTCGACGAGGATGGCTGCTTTCAGGCCCACCAAAACATTTTACCTCAATACTAAATATATGATCTTTATCCCCCTAAAAAAGTTGTATCTTCTGTTAAAAGGGCTGTACCCCCTTTAACTAACTCCCTCAACTTCTCCTGTTATCTAAAATTAAATATGATACGAGGAAAGAATTCGAAAGGCTGAACTACTATTCATTTCTCAGGCAACCAGCTATAACTAGGTTCGATAGGCCTGTCACCGCTACTCGAAGCTCATCCCACTCTTTTGCCACAGAGACGGGTTCGCCCTACATTAGGCTGTCTTGGAGTAGCTCACCTAGTTTCGGGGTGTCAAACTAAAGTGCTCTTTGCTTGAAAATTTCTGGCTAAACCATTATGCAAAAGGTACGAGCTTGAATCTCTGCTTTTTAAAACTTAACTGGCTTATTTCACTTCTCTTTCAGCGTTCCCTTGCGGTACTTTATCTATAGCGCGACGAGCTCCTTTTCTGTCGCCCATACTAAGGGGGAAGAATGTTTTATTTAAACTTATTTGACTGTCTTAAGGGGTATCTATATCTGTGGAAAGATAGTTGTTTTTTATAGTGCGGCTAGCTTATAAGCATCAGGCCAATTCGACTTTAACGAATAATAGCTCAGTGTAAGAGAACTGTTATTGAACTTTTAACTATGACCTGTTTACTACAAATGCAACCCCATTTAATTAGAACACCACAACTTTATTTTATTTACTCCTATAAATACACCACAAACCCCACCTCAATAAAACAAACTATTTTGTCTTAATATATCTGATATAAGTACATACTATGTATTATCACCATTCATCTCAGTAAACCATCTCTCGGGCTATCGTAAGACTAAAATGTAAGTAAGCCATAACTTGAAATATCACTAACTTTGAAATAGATAATTAACCACAACTTCTGACTTATTTAACAACCGCTCACAGCAAGCATCAGCATCCATCGAATTCAGAGAGCCCCTTATGATTAACTTATTTCAGGAACATACAAATCATTATACTCATTAAATTATCGAAACTGACATCGGTTAATGGTGATAATCATAAATGGGAGCACCCAGCATGCCGAGCATTCTTTCTAAAGAACCTCTAAGTATTTTTAAATTTTATTGTACTTTCACCTGGCATAAAAGTATAATAAAAATTAATAATAAGGTAGAACATACTAATAAATGTTATAAGTAATAGATAGTTTAATGTTGTTAAACATTAATCGAAAGAATTACATCTAATGATTTCAAGGACATAAGCTTTATTAATAAGGCGGTAGCCCCCCTACCCCCCAAAAAAATGCAACGTTCATATTCTCGGATTAAAGCCCTTTCAAAAATAATCTAATTTAACTCAAAATATTAACTTGAAAACCCAGTCCCTCCCCGAAGAAACCAAGAAGAAAGGGCAATGTCTTAACCGCAACCCCAGGCTTGTAAGCATCAGATTAATTCGATTCACACGAATGAAAACTCAAAAAGAGAAGTATATTCTTTTAATTTTAACCTGTTTTATTCCAAGTACACCTTCCGGTACACTTACCATGTTACGACTTGCCTCCCCTTTACTATTATGGCTTTTTATTTACATTTAATTTTCTAGTCTTGGGGAGGATGACGGGCGGTATGTACGCGCTTCAGGGCCAATTTCAGCTGAGCACTCTATTCTCAACTTACTGCTAAATCCTCCTTCAGGTATGTAATTTCAACACACCATTCGTATTCTCTGCACCAGAGAATGTAGCCCATTATCTTCCCCCTCCATACGCTACACCTCGACCTGGCGTTTTAGGGTCACACCAATTTTGCTTACTACAAATCCTTCACAGGGTAAGCTGACGACGGCGGTATATAGGCGGAAAGGAACAAGAAGGGGTGAGGTTGAACGGGGATTATCGGTTCTAGAACAGGCTCCTCTAGGTGGGCTTAAAGCACCGCCAAGTCCTTTGGGTTTTAAGCTAATGCTCGTAATACCCCGGCGGACAACAGGCGTATTATGTTGTCATTGTTTAAGGCTAAGCATAGTGGGGTATCTAATCCCAGTTTGTGCCTTAGCTTTCGTGGATTCAAAAGTATAAAGCCACTTTCGTAGCTGGACTTCTCACCTTCAATGAACATATAACAATTTAGAAGGGATTCGGCTTTAATTTCAAGTCTTTCTAACCACTCTTTACGCCGTCAATTATTAACTTGGACCTCTCGTATAACCGCGGTGGCTGGCACGAGTTTGACCGGCCCTCTTAGCGTTTACTAAGTCAAGTTTTCACTCATGGCTTAAAATCTATTACTGCTGAATTCCCTTGGGGGCGTGGCAAAGCAAGGTGTCATGGGCTGACCATATGGTCGCGCCTGATACCAACTCCTTACTCCAAAAAATGGAGCTGTCAGGGTATTCTCACTGGGATGCGGAGACTTGCATGTATAAGTATTGCTATAGTCAATAATAAAGTCAGGACCAAGCTTTTATGCTTATGAGACCTCTTAAGTCCATCTTAACATCTTAAGTGTTATGCTTTAAGTCAAGCTACATCAGC